GATTTAATCGTTTGGAAAGCTGAAGTCAATAAAGGAAGTATCGCGAAAAAATTAAAACCTCGAGCTCGAGGACGTAGTTATATGATAAAAAGACCCACTTCTCATATAAAAATAACATTGAAAGATATATCCTACTATAAACAAATAGCTAAAACATTCGATAATGGGGAAAAGTATTTACGTAGCAATTTTCGTTTAAAATCTAGTGGGGTAATATGGGACAAAAAATAAATCCACTTGGTTTCAGACTTGGGACAAGCCAAAAGCATTATTCCATTTGGTTTGCACAACCAAAAAATTATTCTGAGGGTCTGCAAGAAGATCAAAAAATACGGGATTGTATCAAGAATTATGCTCAAAAAAATATGAGAACAGCCTCTGGTGTCGAGGGAATTGCACGTATAGAAATTCAAAAAAGAATTGATTTAATCCAAGTCATAATCTATATGGGATTCCCAAAGTTATTAATAGAAAATAAACCACGAGGAATCAAAGAACTGCAAATGAATGTACAAAAAGAATTGAATTCTGTGAACCGAAAACTCAATATTACTATTACAAGAATTCGAAAACCTTACAGACATCCTAAATTTCTTGCAGAATTTATAGCGGGACAATTAAAAAATAGGGTTTCATTTCGAAAAGCAATGAAAAAGGCTATTAAACTAACAGAACAGGCTGGTACAAAAGGAATTCAAATACAAATTGCAGGACGTATCGGCGGAAAAGAAATTGCACGTGTCGAATGGATCAGAGAAGGTAGAGTTCCTCTACAAACCATTCGTGCTAAAATTGATTATTGCACCTATCCAGTTCGAACTATATATGGGTTATTGGGTATAAAAATTTGGATATTTATAGACGAGGAATAACAAACCTTTACTTGTCTTTCCGTTCTGTTCGATTCAATGATGAAACAAAAAATGATCAATTCTAATTCTATAAGGTTGAATAAAAATTTGATTGACTCCTTTTGATAGAATTGCTATGCTTAGTCCAAAAAGAACCCGATTCCGTAAACAACATAGAGGAAGAATGAAGGGAATATCTTGTCGAGGTAACCGTATTTGTGTTGGTCGATATGCTCTTCAAGCACTTGAACCCGCTTGGATCACACCTAGACAAATAGAAGCAGGGCGACTAGCAATGGGCCGAAATGTGCGTCGTGGTGGAAAGGTATGGATACGTATATTTGCAGACAAACCAGTTACAGTAAGATCTGCGGAAACACGTATGGGTTCGGGTAAAGGAAATCCCGAATATTGGGTAGCTGTTGTCAAACCAGGTCGAATACTTTATGAAATAAGCGGAGTAGCAGAAAAAGTCGCCAGAAAGGCTATCTCAATAGCGGCATCTAAAATGCCTATACGAACTCAATTTATTATTTCAGGATAGAAATGTAGAAACAAAAAAAATTTCTTAAAAAACTGCCAAATTTTTGTTTTGGACAAACAATATTTCTTTTTTTTTTCACCCTTGAAAAATGCAAAACTGATATGATTCAACCTCAGACCCATTTGAATGTAGCAGATAACAGCGGGGCTCGAGAATTGATGTGTATTCGAATCATAGGGGCTAGCAATCGCCGCTATGCGAATATTGGTGACATTGTTGTTGCTGTGATAAAAGAAGCAATACCAAATAATAATATGACCTTAGAAAGATCAGAAGTGATCAGAGCTGTAATTGTACGTACCCGCAAAGAACTTAAACGCGACAACGGCATGATAATACAATATGATGACAATGCTGCAGTTATTATTGATCAAAAAAGAAATCCAATAGGAACTCGAATTTTTGGTGCAATCGCCGAAGAGTTGAGAGACTTAAACTTTACTAAAATAGTTTCATTAGCTCCCGACGTATTATAAATCATGAAATGAAAATAGTCGAATATTGGAATAAAATACCTTTTTTTTTCGTAGATTGTGTATCACGTATATGCCTTTCCTTTTGAATTTCATAAATTCAAAAAATCAAAGAATCAAATAATAAACTAACAAAGCATGTTGATTATATTCAAATTTGGAGGCACTGCTAAATTTAGTTCATCATGAGTAGGGACACCGTTGCTGATATAATAACCTCTATACGAAATGCTGACACGAATCGAAAGGGAACAGTTCGAATAATATCTACCAAAATAACGGAAACCCTTGTTACAATACTTTTACGAGAAGGTTTTATCGAAAACGCAAGGAAGCATCAGGAAGGAAACAAATATTTTTTGGTTTTAACTCTACGACATAGAAGGAATAGGAAAAGCTCATATAGAAAAATGTTAAATTTAAAGCAAGTAAGTCGCCCCGGCCTACGAATATATTCCACCTATCAAGGACTTCCGAGAGTTTTAGGTGGAATGGGAATTGCAATCCTTTCTACTTCTCAAGGTATAATAACAGACCGAGAAGCTCGACTAAAAGGAATTGGAGGAGAAATTCTATGTTATATATGGTAATCCCTCGAATATCAAAATTCGATCCAAAACTTCCCATTTTGG